TATGCTTATGGGGCTCTTTGTATTAACAAGCGGAAATCGTCGAGGGATTTATGCAAATAGATATAATCCATGGAATCGAAAAAATCAGCAAAAGGAAAGAATGGGCCATAAGAATGATAAGTATACGAAAGAACCCTTTTTTTGTAATTCCTATGATGGAATAGGAGCTTATTGGCAGAAAAGAATACATTTAGATAGTCCTTTATGGATTCGGTGGCAACTAGATCAACGCGTTATTGCTTTAAGAGAAGCCCCCATTGAAGTTTATTATGAATCTTTTGGGACGTATCATGAGATTTATCGACACTATCTAATAGTAAGAAGTATAAAAAAAGCAAATTTTTGTATATACATTCGAACCACTGTTGGTCATATTTCTCTTTATCGAGAAATCGAAGAAGCTATACAAGGCTTTTGCCAAGCCTGTTCAGACAATACACTATATTTAATCAGAGGGATCTAAACTAAGTAATTCTATACTAAACTAATTATCGGCACAAATTCAGCTCTCTTTGGTTGCACTAGAACCAAACACCAGTTCCTGAATTTCTATGCGAATTAAGATCGAGAAAAGGAAGTTTTCCAATCATTGACTCAAAATCCATTGTCGAACCCTACGCAGCCGAATATGGAGGTACTTATGGCCGAACGGGCCAATTTTGTCTTTCACAATAAAGTCATAGATGGAACCGCCATTAAACGGATTATTAGCAGACTAATCGATCACTTCGGAATGGCATATACATCACACATCCTGGATCAAGTAAAGACTATGGGTTTCCAGCAAGCCACTGCTACATCCATTTCATTAGGAATTGATGATCTTTTAACAATACCTTCTAAGAGATGGCTAGTCCAAGATGCTGAACAACAAAGTTTGGTTTTTGAAAACCACTATCATTATGGAAATGTACACGCGGTAGAAAAATTACGCCAATCCATTGAGGTATGGTATGCTACAAGTGAATATTTACGACATGAAATGAATCCTAATTTTAGGATGACGGACCCTTTTAATTCAGTCCATATAATGTCTTTTTCGGGAGCTAGAGGAAATGCATCTCAAGTACACCAATTAGTAGGGATGAGAGGATTAATGTCGGATCCACAAGGGCAAATGATTGATTTACCTATTCAAAGCAATTTACGCGAAGGATTGTCGTTAACAGAATATATCATTTCTTGCTATGGAGCCAGAAAGGGAGTTGTGGATACTGCTGTACGAACATCAGATGCTGGATATCTTACGCGCAGACTTGTTGAAGTAGTTCAACACATTGTTGTACGTAGAAAAGATTGTGGGACTACCCGAGGGATCGCTGTGCGTCTTCGAAATGGGATGATGGACGAAAGAATTTTCATCCAAACATTAATTGGTCGTGTATTAGCAGACAATATATATATGGGCCTACGATGCATTGCCATTCGAAATCAAGATATTGGGGTTGGACTTGTCAATCGATTTATAAATTTTCAACCCAAAACAATATCTATTCGAACTCCTTTTACTTGCAGGAGTACGCTTTGGATCTGTCGATTCTGTTATGGCCGGAGTCCTACTCATGGTGACCTGGTGGAATTGGGAGAAGCTGTAGGTATTATTGCGGGTCAATCTATTGGAGAACCGGGTACTCAATTAACATTAAGAACGTTTCATACCGGTGGAGTATTCACAGGGGGTACCGCAGAACATGTACGAGCCCCTTCTAATGGAAAAATCAAATTTAATGAAGATTTGGTTCATCCTACACGTACACGTCACGGGCATCCTGCTTTTTTATGTTATATCGATTTGTATGTAACTATTGAGAGTCAAGATAGTCTACATAACGTGATTATTCCACCAAAAAGTTTTCTTTTAGTTCAAAATAATCAATATGTAGAATCAGAACAAGTGATTGCTGAAATTCGCGCGAGAGCATACACTTTGAATTTTAAAGAGAAAGTTCGAAAACATATTTATTCCGATTCAGAAGGAGAAATGCACTGGAGCACCGATGTATATCATGCACCTGAATTTACATATAGTAATATCCATCTCTTACCAAAAACAAGCCATTTATGGATATTAGCAGGAGGTTCGTGCAAATCCAGTATAGTCCTTTTTTCACTCCATAAGGATCAAGATCAAATGAAGGCCCATTCTATTTCTGTCGAAAGTCTTTCTAGCCCATCAGTCAATAATGATCAAGTTAAATACAAATTCTTTAGTTCAAACCTTTCGGGTAAAAACGAAAGGGGGATTCCTGATTATTCAAAACTTAATCGAATCCTATGTACTGGTTATTCTAATCTCAAATATCCTGGTATCCTCCACGAAAATGCTGATTTATTAGCAAAAAAGAGAAAAAATCGATTCATCATTCCATTTCAATTCATTGAAGAAGGGGAGACAGAAATAATGACCCACTCCGGTATCTCAATTGAAATACCTATACATGGCATTTTCCGTAGAAATAGTATTTTTGCTTATTTCGACGACCCCCAATACCGAAGAAAGAGTTCCGGAATTACTAAATATGGGCCTATAGGAGAGCATTCAATCGTCAAAAAAGAAGATTTAATTGAGCATCGAGGACTCAAAGAATTTAAGCCAAAATATCAAATGAAAGTCAATTATTTATTTTTCATTCCCGAAGAAGTTTATATTTTACCCGAATCTTCTTCCTTAATGGTACGGAACAATAGTATCATTGGAATAGATACAAAAATTACTTTAAATATAAGAAGTCCAGTAGGCGGATTGGTTCGAGTCGAGAAAAAAAAAAAAAAAATGGAACTGAAAATCTTTTCTGGCGATATTCATTTTCCGGGAGAGATAGATAAGATATCCAGACACAGTGGTATTTTGATACCACCTCAAAGGGTAAAAACAAATTTGAAAGAATCAAAAAAAGTGCAAAATTGGATCTATGTCCAACGGATTACACCGAGCAAGAAAAAGTATTTTGTTTTGGTTCGCCCAGTAATCATATATGAAATAGCGGACGGTATAAATTTAGAAACCCTTTTCCCCCAAGATCTTTTGCAGGAAAAGGAGAATTTGAAACTTCGAGTTGTAAATTTTATTCTTTATGGAAATGGGAAACCGATTCGCGGAATTTCTGACACAAGTATTCAATTAGTTCGTACTTCTTTAGTGTTGAATTGGGAACAAGACAAAAACAATTCTTCTGTCAAAGAGGCCCGTCCTTCTTTTATTGAAGTAAATACAAATGGTCTGATTCGTGATTTCCTAAAAATACACTTAGTGGAATCCCATATTTCATATATCAGCAGAAAGAGGAATGATTCATCAGGTTCAGGATTAATCTCTGATAATGGGTCAGCTCGTACAAATATGAATCCTTTTTTTTCTGTTTATTCTAAGGCAAAGATTCAACAATCACGTAAACAAAATCAAGAAACTATTATTACCTTATTGAATAGAAATAAGGAATGTCAATCTTCTATAACTTTGTCATCATCTAATTGTTTTCGATTAGATCGATTCGGCGATGAAAAAGATTACAATGGAATAAAAGAATCAATTCAAAAAGATTCTCTAATTCCAATTAGAAATTCGTTGTTGGGCCCTTTAGGAACAGCACATCCAATTGCAAATTCTTTTTCATTTTACCAGTTACTAACGCATAATGAGATTTCAATAACTAAATATTTGAAAAATTTAAACCGGGCTTTTCTAGTAATTAAATGTTTTTTAATGGATGAAAACGGGAGAATAGGTAATCCCGCTCCAGGCAGTAACAGCGTTTTTAATGCATTCCATTTGAATTGGTATTTTCTACATAATGATTATAATCATTATTATTGTGAATGTGAAAAAAAATTCATAATAATTAGCCTGGGACAGTTTATTTGTGAAAATGTATCTATAGCGAAAAATGGCCCACACCTAAAATCCGGTCAAGTTGTAATTGTTCACCCCGATTCTGTAGTAATAAGATCCGCTAAGCCTTATTTGGCTACTCCGGGAGCAACCGTTCACGGTCATTATGGAGAAATCCTCTCTAAAGGCGATACATTAGTTACATTTATATATGAAAAATCGAGATCTGGTGATATAACTCAAGGTCTTCCAAAAGTGGAACAAGTCTTAGAAGTGCGTTCAATTGATTCAATATCTATAAATCTCGAAAAGAGAGTTGAGGGTTGGGATGAACGTATAAGAAGAATTCTTGGAATTCCTTGGGGATTCTTGATTGGGGCGGAACTAACTATAGTGCAAAGTCGTATTTTTTTGGTTAATAAGATCCAAAAAGTTTATCGATCCCAGGGGGTGCAAATCCATAATAGACATATAGAAATTATTGTCCGGCAAATAACATCAAAAGTTGTGGTTTCAGAAGATGGAATGTCGAATGTTTTTTTACCCGGAGAACTAATTGGATTGTTGCGAGCGGAACGAACGGGCCGGGCCTTGGAAGAAGCAATTTGTTACCGAGCTATCTTATTGGGAATAACGAGAACATCTCTGAATACTCAAAGTTTCATATCCGAGGCGAGCTTTCAAGAGACTGCTCGCGTTTTAGCAAAAGCCGCTCTCCGAGGTCGGATCGATTGGTTGAAAGGCCTGAAAGAAAATGTTGTTTTAGGTAGTATGATCCCCGTTGGTACTGGATTCAATGGATTAATAAACCTTTTAAGGCAATATAAAAGCATTCCTGTGAAAACAAAAAAGAAGACTTTATTTGAAGGGAAAATGAGAAATATTTTGTTCCACCACAGGGAATTATTTGATTCTTGTGTTTCAAAAAATTTCTATGATACAGCAGAATAATCGTGTAATTTTTAGGATTTAATGATTCCTGAGAGGGGATTCCACCATTTACCTATAATGGCCCTGTTTTTATATGTTATTTGTTACTAGCAATAAAGAAATAAATAGAATAACGAATAGAAAGAAATAAATTGCTTGGAGCGTGGATCAACGCCCAATCGCAGGGAAAAAAGAAGGTTCCATCGGAACAATTATTTATTTCAAGGTGCCTCATCTCTCTTTTTTCAAAGAAAAAAGAGAGATGAAGTGTGGGGAAAAATGATAAGAAGATATTGGAACATTAATTTGGAAGAGATGCTGGAAGCAGGAGTTCATTTTGGTCATGGTACTAGAAAATGGAATCCGAGAATGGCACCTTATATTTCTGCAAAGCGTAAAGGTATTCATATTACAAATCTTACTAGAACTGCTCGTTTTTTATCAGAAGCTTGTGATTTAGTTTTTGATGCAGCAAGGAAAAGAAAACAATTCTTAATTGTTGGTACAAAAAATAAAGCAGCTGATTCAGTAGTGAGGGCTGCAAGAATGGCTCGGTGCCATTATGTTAATAAAAAATGGCTCGGAGGAATTTTAACGAATTGGTCTACTACAGAAACAAGACTTCAAAAGTTCAGGGACTTGGCAATGGAACAAAAGACAGGAAGACTCAACCGTCTTCCAAAAGGGGATGCGGCTCGATTGAAGAGACAGTTATCTCACTTACAAACATACCTGGGCGGGATTAGATATATGACGGGATTACCCGATATTGTAATAATAATTGATCAGCAAGAAGAATATACGGCTCTTCGAGAATGTATCACTTTGGGAATTCCAACGATTTGTTTAATTGATACAAATTGTGACCCCGATCTCGCAGATATTTCGATTCCAGCGAACGATGACGCTATAGCTTCAATCCGATTAATTCTTAACAAATTAGTATTTGCAATTTGTGAAGGCCGTTCTAGCTATATACGAAATGCTTGATTAATAATAAAAGAAATAATATTAGATAAAAAAATTATTTTGGTAACCCAATAAATTTATGGAATCAGTTACTATTCCTCAATTGAATAAAAGATATAAAAATAATTGGAAAAATTCTGCGATTAGTTCGTATTGAAAAAATATACAATTCAAGTGGGCAAATAAAAAAAAAAAGAAGAGAGGGTTGTATCAGTTGAATCAAAATAATTTATTTAAAAGTTTTCATTCAGAGGGCAATATGAATGTTCTATCATGTTCCATCAACACATTAAAAGGGTTCTACGACATATCCGGTGTGGAAGTAGGCCAGCATTTCTATTGGAAAATGGGGGGTTTCCAAGTCCATGCCCAAGTACTTATTACTTCTTGGGTTGTAATTGCTATCTTATTAGGTTCGGCCATTGTAGCTCTTCGGAATCCACAAACCATTCCGACTGACGGTCAGAATTTTTTTGAATATGTCCTTGAATTCATTCGAGATGTGAGCAAAACTCAGATTGGAGAAGAATATAGTCCATGGGTTCCTTTTATTGGAACTATGTTTCTTTTTATTTTTGTTTCTAATTGGTCAGGGGCCCTTTTACCTTGGAAAATCATAGAGTTACCCCATGGCGAGTTAGCTGCACCTACGAATGATATAAATACTACCGTTGCTTTAGCTTTGCTTACGTCAATAGCATATTTTTATGCGGGCCTTAGCAAAAAAGGGTTAGGTTATTTCAGTAAATATATTCAACCAACTCCAATTCTTTTACCCATTAACATTTTGGAAGATTTTACAAAACCTTTATCGCTTAGCTTTCGACTTTTCGGAAATATATTAGCGGATGAATTAGTAGTTGTTGTTCTTGTTTCTTTAGTACCTTCAGTGGTTCCTATACCTGTCATGTTCCTTGGATTATTTACAAGTGGTATTCAAGCTCTTATTTTTGCAACTTTAGCTGCTGCTTATATAGGCGAATCCATGGAAGGGCATCATTGACGAATTTTAGAAAGAGTTTTTTCTCTTGATCAAGGCAATCTATATCTATGCCAGAATCCATTTAGTGAACATAAATATAGACAGATATAGACAAAAATAGCCAAAACGGTTTATACGAGCTAGAGGAATAATAAAAAATATTACGATAGTAGGGAATTTCAAAAAAAAAAGGGGGGGGGAGAGGGGAGAGATCTAAAAGATCTTTTTCCTACACCTACAATTTTGTCCCTTTATGACTCCTTCCAATAAATATTCTCTTTATATATATATTTTTTTTTATTGTTTTCATTCATGCAATTACAATTTTAGGAGGCATAAGGAGTCATAATCTAAATAAGAATTCTTTATTTGTTTACTAAGAATTCTTTATTTGGTTACAATGTGAGATTCAAAGAAAAGAGGTTCTATAGAGTAATTTCCCTTTCAGTCAGATTTCGTTAATTCAATGATTGATCAAAAGAAAATCTTAATAAATTATTTATATATATATATATTTAAATATATTTAACAAATCGCATTAATTTAGATCAATCAAATACTTCTATTTCTATGGAATGATTCAGACTAATTCATATATCTCTTTACTTTAGGTTGATTATATTCGTGTAAGATAGTGCTAAATAAAAGGAAGTGAAGCATTTTTTTTACACTTTCTAAAAAATGAGATTTAGAAGAAGAGTAAGAGTGGGATCAAACTAGGAGACTAAGCCTGTTTAATATAGAATGATTAGAAACCAACTTTCTTTTGTGGATGTTTAAAACAATGATT